GGGAGAATTCACTTTGAAATGACTAATCCCTAGATACATCTATTCCATTTTGGACCTATTCCGAGTATAAGAATTTGTGCTAAAGATTCAAATTACATATTTTCACCTTTCTTTTTTTTTCTAAAAAGAAAGATGAAAAAAAAATCCAATGGATTTCAAATTTATGCAAAATGCTTTTCTATTTCTAAAATTTCCAATATATGTTTTACATCTTCTACGCGAAAATGTTCAATTTTCATAAGGTCTTCTCGACTCTTATTCAAAAGTTCCAATAATGTATGTATATTGGACCTTTTGAGACAATTATAGATCCTGGGAGGCAATTCTAATTGGTCAATAAAAATGGATTTCAATGCTATTTCTTTTTTATTTTTCCTTAGTTTAGCCTTAGCCAATATATCATGAAAAGTAAAAAGGGGTAAAGTAACTTTGTGTTGATTGTTTTCTAAATTTAAGTTTTCTTCTTCCGCGTGTAAAAAAGGAATAAATAAATCCATCAAATTCCGGGAGGCTTCATAAAGCGCTTCCTTAGGAGTTAAACTTCCATTTGTCCATATTTCGAGAAAGAGTATCTCTTGTTTTTCATTCCCATTCACATAAGAATGAATACTATGATTTGCATTTCGAACAGGCATGAATACAGCATCTATAGTATAACTTCCGTCTTGCAAGTTTTTTAGTGTTTTTATACCATATCCGCGATTCCTCTCGATTTGTAATCCAATACACAAATTAATAGGTTCTGTTAGGTTAGCTATATGTTGTGTATTATCAACGATTTCCACAGAAGGTGGTAAAATGATGTCTTGAGCAGTTACATATCCAGGACCTTTGAAACAAATAGACGCGTCCCGAGTTCCATAGAGATTACTTCTCAATACAATTTCTTTCAAATTCATTAAAATTTCATGGACTGATTCTTGAATACCTACTATGGTAGAATATTCATGTGGTATTTTCTCTGATTTTGCACGTGTGATACATGTTCCCTCTATTTCTCCGAGCAAAACTCTTCGCATTGCAATGCCTATTGTATCGGCTTGGCCTTTCATAAGTGGAGACAGAATAAAACGCCCATAATAAAGACGCTTACTGTCTACTCTTGATTCAACACACTTCCACTGTAGTGTCCGAGTAGATACTCTTACTTTCTCTCGAACCATAATAATATTTAATTTTGATCAAACCCTTGAATTGTTTATTTCTCTTGAAATCTCTTCCATGTTTATTTTTAGTTTTACACACGTCTTTTTTTCGGAGACCTACATCCATTATGTGGCATAGGAGTTACATCTCGTATAAAATTTAATAGTATACCACTTCTACGAATAGCTCTTAATGCCGCATCTCTTCCGAGACCGGGACCTTTTATCATGACTTCTGCTCGTTGCATGCCTTGATCCGCTACTGTTCGAATAGCATTTCTTGCTGCGGTTTCAGCGGCAAATGCTGTCCCCCTTCGTGTACCCTTGAATCCACAACTACCGGCGGAGGACCAAGAAATCACCCGACCCCGTACATCTGTAACAGTAACAATGGTATTGTTGAAACTAGCTTGAACATGAATAATTCCCTTTGGTATTTTACGAGCATGCTTACGCGAACCAATACGTCCATTTTTACGCGAACCCATTTTTGATATAGGTTTTGCCATATTTGATTATTTCATAAATATAAGTCTGAGATATATGGATATATCCATTTCATGTCAAAAAAGGATCCTTTACTATTTTCTAACTAGAATTAATATTCTATTTTTCTATATTCATTTTTCTATATTAAGTGTATTCGATTTCTATTAATATAGAATACTCATTTTTGAAATAAAATTTCAAAATGGAAATATCAATAATATTAAATATTTATAATTCTAGAATATTAATATTCTAGAATATTAATATAGTTGTTTAATATAGTTGTAGTTTAATATAGTTGTAATAGAATATAGATTATGTATAGATTATCCATTTTCTACTTTTTTGGTTTACTATTTCATTTAATATTAATAAGATTTTTTTATATAAAATTATTTGATTTGTGCATCCGATCCCTAAAAATAGAAAAACCTCCTTTGTGGAAATATTATCCCTGTCTTTGTTTATGTCTTGGATTGGAACAAATTACTATAATTCGCCCTCTCCTACGGATCAATCGACATTTTTCACAAATTTTACGAACAGAGGCCCCGATTTTCATATTTGTCATTCCTTAACTAAATCCCGAATCTATTTATTGGAAGAAAATAAGTTTTCCTTACATTTAATTCTACCTCCCCCAAAAAAAGAATGTTGAAGTTGAAAAATAGTCTAATTAAATTAAATGACTTATACTTTCATTTTTTATTTTCCGGTCGTATAGATAGAAAATAAGAGTACGTCGAATCTTTTCGGAAACATAGCCTAGAATCATATTTTCATTATATAAAAGAATCTGGAACATACCCTTGGGAAGTGATTCAGTAATTAAATCCTCATGAATCCTTTTTCTTTTTTCTTTCTTTTATTCCTATTCCAGTTAAAACCTCTTCATGTATTCACTAATGTATGAGGAGTGATATTAGAAACCTGTGATTTCTCTCTTTTTTTTAACAAAAATGGATAGAAGTTTCTCATATAATTCGGATATCAGAAAGATTACCATATATAACATAAAACTTCTCCGCCGATTCTTTCTAATCGAGCCTCTCGATCTGTCATTATACCTCTAGAAGTAGAGAGAATTACAATCCCCATCCCTCCTAAAATTCTAGGGATTCGTTGATAATTAGAATATATTCGTAGACCGGGTGTACTGATCCGTTTTAAATTTAAAAAAGTTTTATATGATCCTTTCCTATTTCTTGTATACCGTAGGGTTAAAACTAAAAAATGTTTGTCGCTTTCCCTATGTTTTCTGACGTTTTCAACAAAACCCTCTCGTAGAAGTATTTTCACAATGTTTTCGGTGATGTTAGTAAATGGTATTTGAACCGTTCCTTTTCTATTCATATTAGCATTTCGTATAGAGGTTATTATGTCAGCGATGGTGTCCTTACTCATGATAAACGAAAATGATTGTTGTCCCTTACTTTCAATATAATCAACATGCTCCTTTTTCTTTTTTTTTTTCTATTTCTATCTATCTATTATTATTTATTTTATTTAGGTTATGAAATATTAATATGAAATATATATATATAATAATTACTACATTACTACCTACATTACTACAAAGGTATATGTGTCAGATAGAATCTATTAATTAATCTATTTCATTCACAAATAATATATCTATATAATGGTCTCGTCTTATAATACCTCGGGTGCTAATGAAACTATTTTAGTGAAATTTAACTGTCTCAATTCCCGGGCGATTGCGCAAAAAATTCGAGTTCCTTTTGGATTTCCTTCTTGATCAATGACAACCGCAGCATTATCATCATACTGTATTATTATACCGTTGCTACGTTTGAGTTCTTTACAAGTACGTACAATTACAGCTCTGATCACTTCTGATCTTTCTAAAGGCGTATTTGGTACTGCCTCCTTGATTACAGCAACAACAATGTCACCAATATAAGCATATCGTCGATTACTAGCTCCTATGATTCGAATACACATCAATTCGCGGGCTCCGCTGTTATCGGCTACATTCAAATGGGTTTGAGGTTGAATCATATCATTTTTTTTTCTTTCAGTCCAAAGATTGAAGTAAAAAAAATATTCTGTGTTCAAAAAAAAAAAAAAAGAAACCTACAATTGCATTTTTTTCATCCTAAAAGACCTCTTTCCTTGGGTTCTAATTATTATCCTGAAATAATGAATTGAGTTCGTATAGGCATTTTTGATGCTGCTATTGAAATAGCCTTTCTGGCTATATTCTCTGCGACCCCGCCCATTTCATAAAGTATTTTGCCGGGTTTAACGACAGCTACCCAATATTCGGGAGATCCCTTTCCCGAACCCATACGCGTTTCGGTGGGTCTTACTGTAACTGGTTTGTCTGGAAATATGCGTACCCATATTTGTCCACCCCGGCGGACATTTCGTGACATTGCCCGCCGCCCCGCTTCTATTTGTCTAGATGTGATCCAAGCGGGCTCAAGTGCCTGAAGAGCATATCTTCCGAAGCAAATATGATTACCTCGATAGGCTATTCCCTTCATTCTTCCTCTATGTTGTTTACGGAATCTGGTTCTTTTGGGGTTATAGTTGATGGTTGTTTCTCAATTCCATCTCTATTACAGAACCGTACATGAGATTTTCACCTCATACGGCTCCTCACGAATGAAGCGATTCAAAATTCAATTCAAATAAATGATTTAACCGATAAAATAATATACAATAAGATACATATGTTTAATATACATATGTTTAAATTTAATGAATATTAATGAATAATATAATAGAATCGCGGGATTTTTTTGAGATTTCATAGAATCTATCGGTCTATTGGAAATTTCTATATCTTGTTTATATATAACTAAATTATAGATTATAGATATATATATAACTATATATGTATTCTTAATAGACAATTTTTATAGACAATTTTTGCTATCCTTATATAACTATATAATGTTGTTTTGTTATAAGGTTCTAACGAATCTTTATTTATTTTTTTTATCCTATCGGATTGGCAAAAATTAAAAAATTCAATAAAATCCAAATTTTCGCGGGCGAATATTTACTCTTTCATTATCAAATTCAGATGTAATGTAGGGTTAGCCTACAACTTCTCAAATAAAAAAAATGGATTGCTTCTTGGTTCGTTCCGCCATCCCACCTAATGAATCATTAAGATTTGTTTTTAATATTAATCAAAAAAATCTTAGGTATTCGCAGGTTCCGTCGTTCCCATCGCTTCTCGATTAATGGTTAGGTCTGAATTCTACAATGGAGCCTCTCTAATAAGATTTTATTTAAATAACATTTTCCTTTTTCTTGAATCAACCTTCTCAGTTTTTATTGACTCGGGGCTCTTGATTTCTTTGTTCTAGGAATATATTCATCTATATATGG